ATTGAACCTACGAATTTGCCAATTATGAGTTGGGCGCTTTAACCATTCAGCCATGGATGCTTAACAGGGATCATCGTACATCGTGAATAACCAAATTCCAATTGAAATGAAATCTTTAGGAGGAATCAATGAAACGACATCAATTCAAATCCTGGATATTCGAATTGAGAGAGATATTGAGAGAGATCAAGAATTCTCACTATTTCTTAGATTCATGGATCAAATTCGATTCAGTGGGATCTTTCACTCACATTTTTTTCCACCAAGAACGTTTTATGAAACTCTTTGACCCCCGAATTTGGAGTATCCTACTTTCACGTGATTCACAGGGTGCAACAAGCAATCGATATTTCACGATCAAAGGTGTAGTACTGCTTGTAGTAGTGGTCCTTATATCTCGTATTAACAATCGAAAGATGGTCGAAAGAAAAAATCTCTATTTGATGGGGCTTCTTCCTATACCTATGAATTCCATTGGACCCAGAAAGGAGACATTGGAAGAATCTTTTTGGTCTTCTAATAGAAATAGGTTGATTGTTTCGCTCCTGTATCTTCCAAAAGGGAAAAAGATTTCTGAGAGTTGTTTCATGGATCCGCAAGAGAGTACTTGGGTTCTCCCAATAAAGAAAAAGCGTATCATGCCTGAATCTAACCGGGGTTCGCGGTGGTGGAGGAACCGGATCGGAAAAAAGAGGGATTCTAGTTGTCAGATATCTAATGAAACCGTAGCTGGAATTGAGATCTCATTCAAAGAGAAAGATAGCAAATATCTGGAGTTTCTTTTTTTATCCTATACGGATGATCCGATCCGCAAGGACCATGATTGGGAATTGTTTGATCGTCTTTCTCCGAGGAAGAAACGAAACATAATCAACTTTAATTCGGGACAGCTATTCGAAATCTTAGGGAAAGACTTGATTTGTTATCTCATGTCTGCTTTTCGTGAAAAAAGACCAATTCAGGGGGAGAGTTTCTTCAAACAACAAGGAGCTGGGGCAACTATGCAATCCAATGATATTGAGCATGTTTCCCATCTCTTCTCGAGAAACAAGTGGGGTATTTCTTTGCAAAATTGTGCTCAATTTCATATGTGGCAATTCCGCCAAGATCTCTTCGTTAGTTGGGGGAAGAATCAGCACGAATCGGATTTTTTGAGGAACGTCTCGAGAGAGAATTGGATTTGGTTAGACAATGTGTGGTTGGTAAACAAGGATCGGTTTTTTAGCAAGGTACGGAATGTATTGTCAAATATTCAATATGATTCCACAAGATCTATTTTCGTTCAAGTAACGGATTCTAGCCAATGGAAAGGATCTTCTTCTGATCAATCCAGAGATCATTTCGATTCCGTTAGAAATGAGAATTCAGAATATCACACATTGATCGATCAAACAGAGATTCAGCAACTAAAAGAGAGATCGATTCTTTGGGATCCTTCCTTTCTTCAAACGGAACGAACAGAGATAGAATCAGATCGATTCCCGAAATGCCTTTTTGGATCTTCCTCCATGTCCTGGCTATTCACGGAACCTGAGAAGCGGATGAAGAATCATCTGCTTCCGGAAGAAATCGAAGAATTTCTTGGGAATCCTACAAGATCAATTCGTTCTTTTTTCTCTGACAGATGGTCAGAACTTCATCTGGGTTCGAATCCTACTGAGAGGTCCACTAGAGATCAGAAATTGTTGAAGAAAAAACAAGATGTTTCTTTTGTCCCTTCCAGGCGAGCGGAAAATAAAGAAATGGTTGATATATTCAAGATAATTACGTATTTACAAGATACCGTCTCAATTCATCCTTCGGAACCATATCACATCCCGGATCTGGTTCCGAAGGATGAACCGGATATGGACAGTTCCAATAAGATTTCATTCTTGAACAAAAATCCATTTTTTGATTTCTTTCATCTATTCCATGACCGGAACAAAGGGGGATACGCGTTACGCCACGATTTTTTTGAATCAGAAGAGAGATTCCCAGAAATGGCGGATCTATTCACTCTATCAATAACCGAGCCGGATCTGGTGTATCATAGGGGATTTGCCTTTTCTATTGATTCCTACGGGTTGGATAAAAAAAAATTCTTGAATGAGGTATTCAACTCCAGAGATGAATCGAAAAAGAAATCTTTATTGGTTCTACCTCCTCTTTTTTATGAGGAGAATGAATCTTTTTCTCGAAGGATCAGAAAAAAATCGGTCCGGATCTACTGCGGGAATGATTTGGAAGATCCCAAACTAAAAACAGCGGTATTTGCTAGCAACAACATAATGGAGGCAGTCAATCAATATAGATTGATCCGAAATCTGATTCAAATCCAATATAGCACCTATGGGTACATAAGAAATGTATCGAATCGATTCTTTTTAATGAATAGATCCGATCGCAACTTCGAATATGGAATTCAAAGGGATCAAATAGGAAATGATACTCTGAATCATATAACTATAATGAAATATACGATCAACCAACATTTATCGAATTTGAAAAAGAGTCAGAA